AACCTTTGGAGCACACCCAATATATATTCGAACCCCTTTTACTTGCAGGAGTACATCTTGGATCTGTCAATTATGTTATGGCCGGAGTCCTACTCATGGTGACCTGGTCGAGTTGGGAGAAGCCGTAGGCATTATCGCGGGTCAATCAATTGGGGAACCGGGGACTCAACTAACATTAAGAACTTTTCATACCGGCGGAGTATTCACGGGTGGTACTGCCGAACATGTACGAGCTTCTTCTAATGGAAAAATAAAATTTGATGAGGATTTGGTTCATCCCACACGTACTCGTCATGGGCATCCTGCTTTTCTATGTTTTATAGACTTGTATGTAACTATTGAGAGTCGAGATATTCTACATAATGTGTATATTCCAAAAAAAAGTTTGATTTTAGTTCAAAATGATCAATATGTAGAATCAGAACAAGTGATTGCCGAGATTCGTGCCGGAACGTCCACTTTTCATTTTAAAGAGAGGGTTCAAAAACATATTTATTCTGAGTCAGAAGGAGAAATGCACTGGAGTACTGATAGCTATCATGCGCCCGAATATCCATATAGTAATGTTCATTTATTACCAAAAACAAGTCATTTATGGATATTAGCAGGAGGTCTATGCAGATCCAATATAGTGTCTTTTTCACTCCACAAGGATCAAGATCAAATGAATGCTAATCCTTTTTCTATCGAAGAAAGAGATATCTTTGATATCTCACTGACTAATGATCAAGTAAGACATAAATTTTTGGATACTTTTGGTAAAAAAGATAGGGAAATTCTTGACTATTCAAAACCTTATCGAACCAAAGGTCATTGGAATCTCATAGAGCCTTCTACTTATATTCGTCAAGAGAATTCCTTGGCGAAAAAGAGAAGGAATAGATTTGTAATTCCCTTACAATATGATCAAGAAAAAGAAAAGAAACTAATACCTTGTTTTGGTATTTCGATTAAAATACCTATAAATGGTATTTTACGTAGAAATAGTATTCTTGCTTATTTTGATGATCCTCGATACAGAAGAAGCAGTTCGGGAATTACTAAATATGGGATTGTCGAAGTAGATTCAATCGTAAAAAAAGAGGATTTGATTGAGTATCGAGGATCAAAAGAATTTAGTCCGAAATACAAAATGCAAATGAAAGTAGATCGATTTTTTTTCATTCCCGAAGAAGTGCATATCTTACCCGGATCTTCGCCCATAATGGTCCGGAACAATAGTATCATTGGAGTAGATACACGACTTGCTTTCAATATAAATACAAGAAGTCGAGTAGGTGGATTAGTCCGAGTGGAGAGAAAAAAAAAGAGTATAGAACTGAAAATATTTTCTGGAGATATTCATTTTTCTGGAGAGGTGGATAAAATATCTAGGCACAGTGGCATTTTGATACCACCGGGAATGGGAAAAAACGATTCTAAAGGATCAAAAAAATTGAAAAATTGGATCTATGTCCAACGTATTACACCTACCAAAAAAAAGTATTTTGTTTTGGTTCGGCCCGTAGTCACATATGAAATAGCTGATGGAATCAATTTAGCAACACTTTTCTCTCAGGATCTCTTGCAGGAAAAGGATAATGTCCAACTTCGAATTGTCAATTATATACTTTATGAAAATGGCAAGTCAATTCGAGGAATTTATCACACAAGTATTCAATTAGTTCGGGCTTGCTTAGTATTGACTTGGGACCAAGAAAAAAATAGTTCTATTGAAGAAGAGGTTCATGCTTCTTTTGTTGAAATAAGGGTAAATGACCTGCTTCGTGATTTCATCCGAATTGAGTTAGTAAAGTCCACTATTTCGTATACCGAAAAAAGGTATGATACGGCAGGTCCAGGATTGATTTCCAATAATGAATTAGATCGTATCCATAGAAATCCTTTTGATTCTAAGGTGAAGATTCAATCATTTTCCCAACATCAGGAAACTCTTGGTACGTTGTTGAATCGAAAAAAGGAATGCCAATCTTTCATAATTTTGTCATCATCCAATTGTTCTCGAATAGGCCCCTTCAATACTTCGAGATATAATAATGCGACAAAAGGATCGGATCCCATGACTCCAATTAGGGATTTGTTGGGCCCTTTAGGTACTATTGTGCCTAAAATAGTAAATTTTTGTTCATCTTACTATTTAAGAACTTATAATCAAGTCTTTTTAAAGAAATATTTTTTACTTGAAAATATTCAACAGACTTTCCAAGTGCTTCAAGTACTTCCATTTCAATACTGTTTACTAGATGAAAATAGTAGGATTTATAATCCCGATCCATGCAGTAACATCATTTTGAATTCATTCCATTTGAATTGGTGTTTTCTACATCACGATTCTTGTGATGAGGCATGGACAATAATTAGCCTTGGACAATTCCTTTGTGAAAATGTATGTCTATTGAAATACGGATCACGCATAAAGAAATCTGGTCAAATTTTCATTGTTCATGTTGACTCTTTAGTTATAAGATCAGCTAAGCCCTATTTGGTAACTCCAGGAGCAACTGTCCATGGCCATTATGGGGAAACCTTTTCTGAGGGAGACACATTAATTACATTTATATATGAAAAATCGAGATCTGGTGACATAACGCAAGGTCTTCCAAAAGTGGAACAAATCTTAGAAGTTCGTTCAATCGATTCAATATCGATGAACCTCGAAAGAAGAGTTGAAGGTTGGGACGAACGTATCCGAAGGATTCTTGGGATCCCCTGGGGATTCTTTATTGGAGCTGAACTAACCATAGCCCAAAGTCGTATCTCTTTGGTTAATAAGATCCAAAAGGTTTATCGATCCCAGGGGGTACAGATCCATAATAGACATATAGAGATTATTGTACGTCAAGTAACATCAAGAGTTTTGGTTTCAGAAGATGGAATGTCTAATGTTTTTTTACCAGGGGAATTCATTGGATTGTTGCGAGCAGAGCGAGCAGGGCGCGTTTTGGACGAAGTGATCTGTTATCGGGCAATCTTATTGGGAATAACGAAGTCATCTCTGAATACTCAAAGTTTCATATCCGAAGCGAGTTTTCAAGAAACTGCTCGAGTTTTAGCAAAAGCTGCTCTACGAGGTCGTATTGATTGGTTGAAAGGTCTGAAAGAGAACGTTGTTCTGGGGGGGATTATACCGGTTGGTACCGGATTCAACAAATTAGTACATCGTTCAAAGCAAGACAAAAACATTCATTTTAAAATCAAAAGGAAGAATCTATTCGAGTTGGAAATGAGAGATATTTTGTTATACCATAGAGAATTATTTTGTTCTTGTGCCACAAACACTTTCGATGAGACATCAGACCAATCATTTACGTAATATAATTTACTAATTCTTAACAAGAGGTTCATTCTTTTTACTTTAACTCTCTGGTCCGATTATGGATTTCGTAATCAATGAAATAAAAAGAAAGGAATGAAATTAATGGTTTGGGTCATAGATCAATGGTCAATCCTGGTAGAAGGTTCCGTCGGAACAATTATTTATTTCACAGGGTACTGAATCTCTTTGAAAAAAAAAGAAAAAGAGAGAGTGTGGGAAAATGGGAAGACGATATTGGAACATCAATTTGGAAGAAATGATGGAAGCAGGAGTTCATTTTGGTCATGGTACTAATAAATGGAATCCTAGAATGGCTCCTTACATCTCTGCAAAGCGTAAGGGTATTTATATTACAAATCTTACTATAACTGCTCGTTTTTTATCAGAAGCTTGCGATTTAGTTTTTGATGCAGCAAGTAGGGGAAAAAATTTCTTAATTGTTGGCACCAAAAAGAAAGCAGCGGATTTAGTAGCATCAGCAGCAATAAGGGCTCGATGTCATTATGTTAATAAAAAATGGCTTGGTGGTATGTTAACAAATTGGTCTACTACAGAAACAAGACTTAAGAAGTTCAGGGACTTAAGAGCAGAACAAAAAATGGGGAAACTCAATTGTCTCCCCAAAGGAGATGCAGCAATGTTGAAGAGAAAGTTATCTACCTTGCAAGCATATCTGGGTGGGATCAAATATATGACGGGATTGCCCGATATTGTAATTATCGTTGATCAGCAAGAAGAATATACAGTTCTTCGAGAATGTGCCATTTTGGGTATTCCGACAATTTGTTTAATCGATACAAATTGTGACCCGGATCTTGCAGATATTTCTATTCCGGCCAACGATGATGCTATAGCTTCGATTCGATTTATTCTTACCAAATTAGTATCTGCAATTTGTGAGGGTCGTTCTAGTTATATCAAAAATGGTTGATTATCTTATCATTACTCTTATCATTAAGAAGAAGAAGATTAGTTTCTTTTTGGTGAACTCTATTTGATTGTTATTCTTTTGGGTTTCATCTTTTGGAGTTTGAACTATGTTTTGACTATCAAAGAATATTGAAAAGATAAGATGATTGGTATTTTTTTTATGTGATTTATCGGTATCCGAAATCTACGATTCATAACTGAAATTCATGAATGAACATAGATGAATTGAGAAAGAGATGGTTGAATCAAAATAATTACTTTTTTTAAGTTCGATTTCTGTTAGAGGACAATATGAATGTTATACCATGTTCCATTAAAACACTCAAAGGGTTATACGATATATCAGGTGTAGAAGTAGGCCAACATTTATATTGGCAAATAGGAGGTTTACAAATTCATGCCCAAGTACTTATCACTTCTTGGGTTGTAATTGCTATCTTATTAGGTTCAGTCATCATAGCTGTTCGGAATCCACAAACCATTCCGACCGACGGTCAGAATTTCTTCGAATATGTCCTTGAATTTATTCAAGACTTGAGCAAAACTCAGATTGGAGAGGAGTATGGTCCTTGGGTTCCTTTTATAGGAACGATGTTCCTATTTATTTTTGTTTCTAACTGGTCAGGTGCTCTTTTACCTTGGAAAATCATAAAGTTACCTCATGGGGAGTTAGCTGCGCCCACGAATGATATAAATACTACTGTTGCTTTAGCTTTACCCACGTCAGTGGCATATTTCTATGCGGGTCTTAGCAAAAAAGGATTGGGATATTTCGGGAAATACATTCAACCAACTCCAATACTTTTACCAATTAATATTCTAGAAGATTTCACCAAACCTTTATCTCTTAGTTTTCGACTTTTCGGGAATATATTGGCTGATGAATTAGTGGTTGTTGTTCTTGTTTCTTTAGTGCCTTCAGTAGTTCCTATACCTGTCATGTTTCTTGGATTATTTACAAGTGGTATTCAAGCTCTTATTTTTGCAACTTTGGCTGCGGCTTATATAGGTGAATCCATGGAGGGTCATCATTGACTAACTTTCGAAATAGTCTTTTTTGAAGCTTATCCCAAATAAAGCAATGCAGGGGGTTCAATATAATCCAATGAATAAAATTCAAATAGCTACATGTATGTATATATCAAGAAAGATAGATTATATTGCATAATTTGGAAGAGAAAAGAAGGGTTGCGGATCCTACTACATATATATTTAATGCCTATGAGTATCAATACTTTGTGTATGTTTTGAATAATGGTTCCAGAATACGATTTAATAGAATTTGAATAGAATAAAAAGTGCAGGTGATTTACGTTATGGAAGAATAAAAGTATATGTTATTTATTAGTTAGATAGTAATTACTCCTATCTCTTTTTTTCTAGCCTACTGCATTTAGATGGATTCCCATATAAGTCCTTTTTCTATTTTGTCTGTGATTGTGAATTGAATGAAAGAGAAAGAATAGAATAGTTTATAAATAAGGAAACGCAATGACTAAAACCATATACATATATATTTCTATAAAGTAGAATTCTATAAAGTAGAAAGTAAAAAAGGTATATCGAAGTAGTTCTGACAATTTAGTAATATTCTGAATTACATTTGGAATTTTTAGCTACTTCGACCCAATATATTTTAGTGATAAAGATTAAAAAAGAAAAAATAAGTGTAGTAAAGTAAATAGTAAAAGTAGAAGTAGAAAAAGAAGTAGATTAAGTACTAATTCATTGGTTGGTTGTATCATTAATCATTTCTTTTTTTGGTGCGAGGAACTTACCATGAATCCACTTATTTCTGCTGCTTCCGTTATTGCTGCTGGATTGGCTGTAGGGCTTGCTTCTATCGGACCTGGGGTTGGTCAAGGCACTGCTGCGGGCCAAGCCGTAGAAGGTATTGCGAGACAACCAGAAGCTGAGGGTAAAATACGAGGTACTTTATTGCTTAGTCTGGCTTTTATGGAAGCTTTAACAATTTATGGACTGGTCGTGGCATTAGCTCTTTTATTTGCAAATCCTTTTGTTTAATGTTTCATTTCATCGTAGAATAAAAATGTAAAAAAAAAGAGAAGAAGAAAAACATAACCATAACTAAGAAATTTGAGAATTCTCAAATTCCATTAAGAATAATAAGCGGAGTTATACAAAAAGAACTCTGTGTTCTTTGTTAGTCCTATCTATAAAGGGAGAGCATATGAAAAATATAACCGATTCTTTTGTTTCCGTGGGGCACTGGCCATCCGCTGGTAGTTTCGAGTTTAATACCGATATTTTAGCAACGAATCCAATAAATCTAAGCGTAGTGCTGGGTGTATTGATTTTTTTTGGAAAGGGAGTGTGTGCGAGTTGTGTATTTCAAGAATAGGTTGGATTTCACCGGCTGCACTTTATTTATATTTATGTATTCTTTTTTATAGCAGAAATAGGAACAAAAGGTGCACAATCTCGACGAATTACTTCGTAATTGGATTTCATTCAGAAATCCTATGTAAGAACTATAGCATTTCGTGACTAATTGGTAAATGAACTTTGATTCTCTTCTCTATCAACCAATAATGTTGAGGTCTTTTATATGGTTAAAGATAAATTGTTTGAAGTCCAGGCACAGCATAGCATGGTACTCTTTCTACCGCTACGTTAGTACCAAAAAGGTTTAAAAAATAAAAAAGAGAAAAAGAAAATAGGAAGAATTGGGAATTTATCCGATGTAGAACACTCATATGGATAAAATTCTTTGAACCATTAACTAGGGTCCCCCTTTTTTATCCACTGCCGAATCGACGACCTGTGTATTTTATTTGTATAAAAAAGAGAATTTTTTGGATGAAAAAAATCGAAATCTCATTCTAATTCTAATAATTTCTAATAATGATGTAATAATGAGAATTAAGTTCAGAATTCTATTCAATTATATTTCTATTCTATTAGAATTTTGATCTAATTTATCATAGCATATAAAGAATAAAGAATAGAATTCTTTTTTCTTTAAAATCTTTTTTTTTTCTTTTTGGAAATAAGTTGTAAATAAAGAACAAATAAAGAAACAACTTTGCTGACAATTTTTTATTTTTTGTCTGATCTGAAGAGTCCTCCTAGAGATTCTGATGTTAGATCAGTTTCGATATCTTTTAATACGAAAAGAAAAGAGAGGATAGGCTCATTCCGTTCAAAGATATGGGAATGCCCATCAATCAAAGAAAAGAAACAATTGAGCGTGAGAGCCAAATGAATTGAAAGATTCATGTTTGGTTCGGGAA